GTGAATCCAGCCTATTCTTGAAATGAACAACTCACACACACTCCCTTTCCAAAAAAGATCAATACACCGAAAACTACACTTAGATTTATTGGATTTGTTGCTAAAATATCGGTATTAAACCCGAAACTCCCGGCGGATGGCCAGTGACCCAAGTAAACGAAAGAATCGGTTAAATTTTTCATATAATCTCCTCTTCTAGCTAAACTATAAAAAAAGAACTCTGTCCTTTTTTTTTTTTCTTTTTATTGAAAATAAAAAGAAAATTGAATTTAATAATTTAATTTACCTATTTGGATATTTGTAAACAGAATCAAAAACCTATTCTATATTACAAATGTATTTTCCAAAATTTTTAATTTCAATAATAATAATGAGACTTAATTAGAATTAAGCTAGAATTTGAGACCAAGTTTGATGTCAATTTCAAAAAGCTTAAACCTCGTTTTTTCGCAACACTCCTTAAAAAAAAGTTTCCATTAAACTAAAAGAATAAGGGGAAGGAAGAAAGCGAATCGATGTGCTAATTCCCCATCCTCAAATTAGTCCTTCCCAAGGATTGTTGTCTCAATGAATAATTGTAGGAGTTAAATCTTGATAGAATTAAAAAAACTACGAAAAAAATCCAGAATTTTGTGATTTCTCGGATTAAACAAAAGGATTCGCAAATAAAAGCGCTAATGCTACAACCAGGCCATAAATTGTTAAAGCTTCCATAAAAGCCAAACTAAGCAATAAAGTACCTCGGATTTTTCCTTCTGCCTCAGGTTGTCTCGCGATACCTTCGACAGCTTGACCCGCAGCTGTACCTTGACCAACTCCAGGTCCAATAGAAGCAAGCCCAACAGCCAACCCAGCAGCAATAACCGAAGCAGCAGAAATCAGTGGATTCATGATAAGTTCCTCACACCAAAATAAAGAAATAGTTAATGATACAATCATCCAATGACTTAAAAGACGTAATTATAATTAAGTAATCGCTAAGATTCATCCAGCCAAAATAACCAAAAACGAAAAAAAAAAAAAAAGAATATAATAATATTATTGAATCATAAGAATTACTTTGATAGTAGTTCCTATCCACGGGATTTTCAAAAATTTATAATATATATATATACGACTTTTTTATGCCATTTCTTTTTTGTGAACCATTCTTTGAATTCTTCGTTCTTCCTTTTTATTGTTTTTTTCAACCAATTCACAGATAAAAAGGAAGAACTTCTAATCGAATCCCTATCTAAATCGAAATTCACAAAAGTAGTAGGGCAGATTATATAGATCTTTAACTCATATATACCTAGTGAATATCAAATATCACATATACAAGTGTTTCTTACATAACGTAAACCACCTATTCTATAATTGGGCTAACCTAAAAAAAGAATATTTGAAAAAAGAAATAGTTAATGATGACCTTCCATAGATTCACCTATATAAGCCGCAGCTAAAGTGGCAAAAATGAGAGCTTGAATCCCGCTTGTAAATAATCCAAGGAACATGACAGGTATAGGAACCACTAAAGGTACTAAAGAAACAAGAACAACAACGACTAATTCATCGGCTAATATATTTCCGAAAAGTCGAAAACTAAGTGATAGGGGTTTTGTAAAATCTTCTAAGATATTAATGGGTAAAAGAATTGGAGTTGGTTGAATGTATTTACTGAAATACCCTAATCCTTTTTTGCTAAGACCCGCATAAAAATAGGCTACTGATGTGAGTAAAGCTAAAGCAACCGTTGTATTTATATCATTCGTTGGTGCTGCTAACTCCCCTTGAGGTAACTGGATAATTTTCCACGGTAAAAGGGCTCCTGACCAGTTAGAAACAAAAATAAATAAAAATAGGGTTCCAATAAAGGGAACCCATGGACTATATTCTTCTCCAATCTGGGTTTGACTCACGTCTCGAATGAATTCAAGGACAAATTCAAAGAAATTTTGGCCGTCAGTTGGAATGGTTTGTGGATTGCGAATCGCTAGAACTGCGGAACCTAATAAGATAGCAATTACAACCCAAGAAGTAATAAGGACTTGGGCATGGACCTGGAACCCCCCTATTTGCCAATAGAAATGTTGGCCTACTTCTACACCAGATATCTCATATAACCCTTCTTTTATTAGTGTGTTGATGGAACATGATAAAACATTCATATTGCCCTCGGACAGAAATAATAACTTTAAATTATTTTGATTCAAGATCCCCCCCCCTTTTTTTTTACTTAATTTACTTGAATTTTATATTTAAGTTTTGGATACCAACTAAACTAATCACACAATATCCCCAGTTTTTATCTCTTTTTCTTTTGTACGATTCAGGAGTAGTAACCGATTTTTTAAATCGAAATACAGGGAGCCCCTCCCTCAAAAAAATTTGATTTATTTATTTATCTTATTATTAATCAAGAATTTTGTATATAGCTAGAACGACCCTCACAAATTGCGAATACTAATTTGTTAAGAATGAACCGAATTGAAGCTATAGCGTCATCATTTGCTGGAAT